AGGTCTATTAACAATATTTATAGAGCAAAAAAAAAAAAAAAGATTCTTTTTTCCTTAGTTTATTTGATCAAATAAAAAAGCAACTTTGGGATTGCTGAATGACAGACAAATCACAGACAAAAAAATATAATAAATATATAAAGCAACGGAGCCATCATAGTATTTTTGAATTCCTCCGAAAGGAAGGGTGGTAAGTTGATCATTTACCGACCGGGGTCTGATCGATCCTATTTTTTTATTTATTTGATGGAAGGTAAGGGTCAATTTTATTGTAGAGCCGTATGCAATGCATAATGCCCGTACGGTTGTTCGATTCTATCTTTTTTTCTTGTTATCCTTCTTTTATCTTCCCCTCATCATGAAAAATAGAGAAACCTTTTATTATCTTATATCATCAGGGTAATGATCCATCAACCTGCTGGTTCTTTTTCTGAAGTAGCAACGGGAGAATTCATCCTGGAAGTGGGAGAACTGTTGAAACTACGTGAAACCCTGACAAGGGTTTATGTACAAAGAACGGGCAAACCGTTATGGGTTGTATCCGAAGACATGGAAAGGGATGTTTTTATGTCAGCAACAGAGGCCCAAGCTTATGGAATTGTTGATCTTGTAGCGGTTGAATGACAATAGCCTGGATTTCACGTCAATTCGTGATTTGAAATTTACCCTGCCGAGTTTGATATTAATATTCTATGACTTTTATTTACTATTCTATCGAATAAAAGTAATTCATAATCATCCGGTTAGGATCGATCTAAACCAGCCGAGTATGTATATGATTCAACATGCCAACGATTAAACAACTTATTAGAAATACAAGACAGCCAATTAGAAATGTCACAAAATCCCCCGCGCTTCGGGGATGCCCTCAGCGTCGAGGAACATGTACTAGGGTGTATGTGCGACTCGTTCAGATCATGAACTAGAACAAAGGAAAGAGAACAATGTTCGAATATCGATGATCAAATATCAATGATCAAATAGGATATAACGGAAAAACAAACTACATTTCCTATCTAAAAATGGATGATATCCCTTTTATTGTGTATGAAATTTATGGTTTCTGTTGGTGTAAATCCACTCACCTCAATTCAAGATGAGAAGCAATTCTCCAATGGTAGCAAATGGTTATCCATTAAGCGGAGGAAATCTTAGTTAACATAGACCCCTCTTGCAAGAACGGACTAACAGGGTCAGCTACCCAGCCAACCTTCATAATTAAATACCGTTACTGTATAGGTAGAGCTCGTTGTGAAAGACCTATTACTGGATAATTCATGGGTAGAGCCGAAGAATGTGAACTATACAAGTTAGCAATAACATTGATTAAATGAAGTAAAGGCTCCGGTGTATAGAGAAGACCTCACCGTTTAAGAAGTCACCATAGAAACGATGGAATCCACTATTTATTTATCATTACTTTTATTTTTGAATACCTAGTATAGTAAAATTTCGTATTTCGAGGTGAAATGCCTAGAAAAAAAAATAAAAAATTGTGGTTGGGAAGGTTATAGTAGCCAAAGCCATTGGAATTTTTAGCTTATACATTGGAAAAATCCGTTTTGTTATTAATATACTAGGAAAGGGGCAAAAGAATAACTGAAAGAAAGGAAATCTATTAGTTATTCGTTAAAGTTTCATTTATTCAATGACCAGAATTAGACGGGGATATATCGCTCGGAGACGTAGAACAAAAATTCGTTTATTTGCATCAAGCTTTCGGGGGGCTCATTCAAGACTTACTCGAACTATTACTCAACAAAAAATAAGAGCTTTGGTTTCGGCTCATCGGGATAGGGATAGGCAAAAAATCAATTTTCGTCGTTTGTGGATCGCTCGAATAAATGCAGCAATTCGCGAAAGGGGGGTATGCTATAGTTATAGTAGATTAATAAATGATCTGTACAAGAGACAGTTGCTTCTTAATCGTAAAATACTTGCACAAATAGCTATATCAAATAGGAATTGTCTTTATATGATTTCCAATGAGGTCATAAAAGAAGTAAGTTGGAAGGAATCCACCGGCTAACCGGAGTTGCCCGGAGAATGAACTCCGGGAAGGTCGAATAAAAATGAATAGAATATGATAAAATATGAGAAAGCAGTCAAAATAAATAATCAACACGTTCAATAAAAAAAATTTCTTCTTCCCAGATTATTCTTTTTTTCTTACGACACGAGAATTCAATCCGGATTCTTGGATTTTTCCAACAAAAAAGAAATCCGCGTTTGAGTTCGGATGGAGGTTTGAATTCAAGTGAATAAAGAGTAAACCTATCTCTTTCTGGCTCTAAGACTAGGAGTTCTAGTGGTCGACTCGGTTCTTTCAAATTGTTTCTCATTATTAAGAAAAGGTAACAAAGATAAAATACGAGCTTGTTTTATAGCAATAGTAATTAATCGTTGTTGTTTCAAGGTCAATCTATTTACTCGTCTAGATAATATTTTTCCCTGTTCACTAATAAATCGACTAATTAAACTCATGTTTTTATAATCAATTCGATCCCCCGATTGGATCGGGGGCAAACGCTTACGAAAAGATCGCTTGGATTTAAGAAAAGTTCGCTTGGATTTATCCATGGTTTGGTTAGTTTATTTCTTATCCCTAAAATCCTATTTCAGCCGGATCTCTAATTAGAATAAATAAATAGGATTTGGTTTGTTTATAATTATCTTTAACTATGTTAAATATGTTATATATATAATGTCATTTTTCCCTTTCCTTGTAAGATAAGGGCACAAGTGCTCGCTTCAATCTATTTCTTTATCTCGCCGTGAATCGTATGTTTGTAACAATATGGACAGAATTTTAGTAACTCCAATCGATTAGGCGTATTGTGCCGGTTCTTTTGAGTAATATATCTGGAAACGCCCGTTGATTCCTTATTAACACCGTTTCGAACACAAGCGGTACATTCCAAAAGAACCGGTATTCGCACATCTTTACCCTTGGCCATGAACCTCCTTTGGATTTTTCATTTACTCAACTCTTCCTCTTTCAATCCGAAACGAAAAAGAAGAAAGGAAGGAAAAAACAAAATCGAATTTGTAACTTGCTATCCTCTTATGCAAGATTTCACTACAATCAATATAGGAAATAAGGTAGAAAGATTTCTAAACTATATTTCAAATCACAGTACAGCATTTCATATAAGTATCTTGTATAATACTCTTTCCCTAGAACCACAGTTTGTATTCGACTTCCATAGAAATTTGATATTAAATTAATTCCAACCTGAACCCGAGTCTCACAGCTATTGAATGCACTTTTATTCTTTCTCTTTCCTCCCTTATTCTAAAAAAGGGAAAAAAGAGAAAAGAGGGGGCTGATATTTAATTGTATCTCTAATCTTCTTTATTCCTTGCCGCGTCAATAACTAGAATGAAAAAAAGGGGAACGTCAACGCATCCGGGAAAAAACGATTAATCTCTATCAATAAACCTGCCAAAGAACCGAACCATAGAGTACTTAGTACCGGTGCCACAGAAAGATATGTTTTTAGATCTCGCATTGAAAAACCTCCTTCATTTTATTGTAATACACAAGCTAATACATATTGAAATGTACAATGATCTAGTAAATAAGATTTACTTTTTGTTAAATACAGAAAAAACGTCCTTTTCTTCTCCAATATTCCCCAAAAAGACTCAGTTATTTTTCCTTGAGGTCCCGTTCCATATTTCATATAGATAGAAGTATTTTACTATTATTATATGTTAAATGAGACCAAAAAGACGAAATGGAAATAAAAATTCTAGATTTTCATAGAGGAGATAACGATGTGGAAAACAAGACAGGAATCCTCTACAATGACACTGTAGACCAATGGAAGGGATGTAGCGCAGCTTGGTAGCGCGTTTGTTTTGGGTACAAAATGTCACGGGTTCAAATCCTGTCATCCCTACCTATTACTGCTCCTTTGAGAAGTAACGAGGGATTTTTTGAGATCAACTCACATTGGACATATCATAATCTTTCATTCTTATGATACTATATAGTATGCATACAAGATGTATTGGGGCCTTTTCTTTACAGTCTTATCTTTTCTTTTTTGATAAGAAAGCGCTCTTAGTTCAGTTCGGTAGAACGCGGGTCTCCAAAACCCGATGTCGTAGGTTCAAATCCTACAGAGCGTGATTCGGATCTTCTTCGATCGAATTCGACTGAAACACTAACTGGAACATCAATCTTAATTTGACCCCCTGGATATTAAAGAAAGGAGGAGGTCAATAAAAAAAAAGAGATGTTAATTAATCAAAGGTCCAACTGATCGCCACGCCTGTATTGTAAATATGCAGTTACAAATAATCCAGCCAAAGTAATAGGAATTAGACCTAACACGATTCCAAATAGAAAGACTTCAATCATTTCAATTTTTTTGAAAGGAGAAAAAAGAGGTAATATCTATACCTAAATATTAATCCGAATTACCATGAATCTCAATGACCAAGAATTGGTAATTGACACGATAAGCAACTAGAAATACACAGAAGTTCGCGGAAACATTTCCTTTTATGAATTGTGCAATTCTTTTCAAATAAGTCGTATCTTGTTCAGACCAATAAATAGAGCTGAGGCTATAGTTAAAGCCGTTAGTAGAAAACCGAAATAACTAGTTATGATAGGCATCAAGGAGCTAAATGAAATATGTTCTTTTTATACATATGTTTATAAAAAAGCACTTACCTGAGTTTCCTTTTTTACAAAATAGGAGAGAAACAAAAATAACAATTGCAAGTTTTTGATTCAGATATCATTATAGACAGCACTAACAAGGATAAAGTCACAACTTTATAAAAAGAAATTGATTCATCATCTGTAACATCTACGCATACCGCGTTTGCAATTAGCGAATGCATTTTTGGATCGTTTTTCAACTCAACTTATAAACGAATAATAAGAATAGGGTCGTGTAATTTCGTTTTAAAACGAAACTCTTTTTGAATCATTATGGAATCAAATTTTAAAATTATTCCTATTTTTATCATTTCTTTTTTTT